TTGTTTTCCAGGCCCTCTGATTTCCCTTTGCTTTCTTTATTACTTATCGCACGTGCCCAGCCTCAACGTCACTTCCCAAACCAAAACCGCCTTTCCCAGATCTATGAAAGGTGAAACATTGAAGGTCCACAACAGGTAACATAAATGAACAAGTTTCTTTTTGGGCGTATAGATACATTACTTCATTGTTCTATGAGGCGTTGCACTAAGCACATACTCGGATAGGGTCGCGAAGTGCAAAGATCCGGTCTTTGACAACCGTCGTAAGGACAACAAAACCTATACTTATGTGTGTTCGACACTATAACTATAGGCGGGATCTGTTGTAGGATGAGCGCCGTTCCGCTCGATTAGGCGAATGCGAGTGAGGGATAAGCTTTCCCCGTTCGCTAGGAGGTTCTGAAAGAAAGAGTTCGGGCAGAAATAGATGGTGAAAGCCCCTTTCTATTATATTAGTAAAGCGCGCTCCCCATATCATTCATTATTAAAGATTAAAGCGAAAGCGACAACGTGTCACCCTAACCTTAAAATCGATAAACGGGAATGCGCTACCTAATAATGAGCAATGCTGGTAACAGCAAATGGTTCCTAACCTCATAAAAATCAGAGTACGGCATATCCGACTATCCGGCAACACGCTTGGATAAGTAACGCGATGAACCGTACCTGTATCTCTAGGCGCTATGATGTCTTATTATGTGGATCATGTCTTGCTTGAGGGTTCCAAACCCCGCCCTTCTCTAATAGGGGAAAGTACAGACCGGATATACGGGCGCCATTCTTCAGATGGATCGCTGTTCGATAGTTATTGTAGCCGGGATAAGCAGGCACGAACTTCCGTATAGCGCCCTAGTTTTTTAGTACAAGTAGCTAAGGAGGTACGATTTGCTTCAAACTTGTGAAAGAATACTTGCTGCGCACCTGCGCGCCTTTCAAGTCAAACGGAGATTACCAGTTCCGGAGGGACCAACCATTGTACTTCTAGGGACATAGCGTAAGGCCACGGCTTTTGTGAGTGTTCAGCACGGTACGGTATGCCACCAGCATAAATGAGGCACACAAGAGCCACCGGCACGAGAAAGATTAAATACCAGCCTGGAAGTGATTCGCTAAGTCGGGTTTTCCAGCGGCCGCCTATTGTAGAATCGTCGATAACCTGGCTGCCACTATCATGTGTGTAAAGACTTACTGTATAGGCATACTGGAAACCGTTTGGCAAGTCAAGGTACCCTGAAATCCGCTCCTTAGCTATAACGTTCCAGAGTCATGCAGAACAGACACTAACCGTCCTCCAATTACTAAAAATTAATTGGACCTTCAAGGGAGTACAAAAACGAAAGATTCGAGTAACCCTCGAATATAAAAAAGGGCCGTAGCAAGGAGACTTTAACAGACCAGTTAAAGTAAAGCCTCCACTTTCATAGAAGAGCGTCAGTAGGATAGGATAAAACAGAAATCCCAAAACTAGCTTTCCCGGACAATGTATATTGTGAAATGGTGGCGCTATAACAAATCCAGAGTACCTTAACTTGCGGTTGCCGCACAAAGCAGGTCACCTTAACCAGTCATACCCATTTATGGAGATTCGGGATCTGAAGAGCTCAAATTAAAGCCTTGAAATAAGTAGCTACTCCTACTGCAATAGGGAGCTTCTTTTAAGCCAGCCCACAAAAGAATAATTCCACCTCGACTTCCCTCTACCAGAGAATCCATGAATTCTGGGCACCTGCAGTAGCTGCAGGGATGGGAAAGACAAATAACCAGCCAACTATATATGCCTTAAAGATACTTTACCTTTCCTCACGGAAAGCCTTACTCTAACAAGTAAGCAAGTCCCTCCCTCTCCCTCTCCCTAACGGTCGAGTAAGTGAAACTCCCTTTGAATTAACGAGATCTAGAGTCTTGGATGAATCCTGGGTCGATCAACCCCGATGGCTTAACAGCCCAGTGAATAACCTGATTCAGAGAGATAACCAGACACTCGCCCGGGGAGTACCAAATGCGGAAGCAGTTCCAGTCCCAGCTGCTGAGGTGGCGTAGTGACAGGTGGGAGCAATAACAACAGAAGCTGCGGAAGATCCTGCAGTAGTATATTCGGTTCTTTGCGGTGGAATAGATTCAAGCGTCCGGGCCAGAGCAAATGGGCGTTGACTTAGTTGCTTTTGCAGTCGATTCTAATCCCCATGTTGATCCGACGCAACTTACCGGTGATAGTCGCAGCACCAAGAGCTTTCAAGGGAGGCAGACATGTATAGATAGTGGCATACCTTCTGGATCGAGGGTCCCACCCGGCAAACACCATACAGGCAAAATACCCGCGGGGGGCATTTACTTTTATAGTTAGAGACCAACGTTTTGGGGCTAACGTGGGATCCGCTCAGGGACCTACTTGGTTTAGGTAACACTGGAGAAGGTCATTTTTGGAGGGGTCGGAAGAACGGGTTTAAAAGAAATATATATATATTATATTAGCTTGGTTTTTATGCAAAAAAGACAAAACGGGATTGGATTTCCACTCAGAAGGAAGGTTAGATACCTTTGACAGGGTTGTATTTTTGGGATGGTGTTCAAACTCCCGAAATGAACCATTACAGCTGGCGTCGACCAGCTTTGCGATACGGACGGACACGAAGAAGAACGCAGGCAGCGGAAATGCAAAAGAGAAGAGCAAAGATTCCCGACCCTTATTGACTCAACCACAAATCTGTTGAATGAAGGTAGCTTGCTTACTCTCAGCCACTAGTTAGAAGGAAATCCCTTTACTTTCTTTCAGAACCTTATGCAGTACAGAAAGCAAGTGAGGCGGGCTAAGATTCCATTCGAAGTAAGGTAACAAGATTCGATGTTGCACCACCTTCAACTCGATCCGGAGTTTTTCGAGAAAAGGTCCCATCCTTCAATATCATGATTGGGTCGACCAGGCCAGATCATGAGTGAAATATCATGATCGAGTCGACCAGGCCAGATCATGAGTGAATAGAAAATCGAAAACGTACATAGCTGTTCCAGCCGAAATACTTGGAATAATTCTACCACTTCTACTAGGAGTAGCCTTTTTAGTGCTAGCTGAACGTAAAGTAATGGCTTTTGTGCAACGTCGAAAGGGTCCTGATGTAGTGGGAGCGTTCGGATTGTTACAACCTCTAGCGGATGGTTTGAAATTGATTCTAAAAGAACCTATTTCACCAAGTAGTGCTAATTTCTCCCTTTTTAGAATGGCTCCAGTGACTACATTTATGTTAAGTCTGGTTGCTCGGGCCGTTGTACCTTTTGATTATGGTATGGTATTGTCAGATTCGAACATAGGGCTACTTTATTTGTTTGCCATATCTTCGCTAGGTGTTTATGGAATTATTATAGCAGGTTGGTCTAGTAATTAGGGGGCGGCCGTTCGGTCGCCTATGATACTAGGACCAATAGGTCAAAAATGGGTTTGTGCCGCAGGTGTTGAACGATCTACTCTACACAGGTGTGGGCTTACAGGGCTAGGGCTCATAAACCCTTTCTTTCATTCATCAATAGGGCCCTGGTCGGTCACTTTTCGGATCGATAAGTGGAAGTCATAAAAAAGAGATGTTTCTCCTCAGATCCAGAGGAAGGGTAGCTTGTCAAGCTGGCCTCTTCTTTTTTTTTTTAGAAAAAGATTCGCTGTCTTTTAACCGGCTGTTCTTCTTTGTCAACGCCTACTAAGGACCTATAGGTTCGCCTACTTGACTTATGAAAGATAATGAGAATGGGTTATTCACAAAGGAAAAGGCGCTACTTAGCCCTACTTTTTTAGAAGTAAGCGGGCCCCTACTAATGTATTGTATAGTAGGGTATAGTAGGCGAGCGAGTTAGCGAAGACGCTTAGGCTAATAGATAAGAGAGCGTCGGTGCGTAGCCTTCATTCTACTACGCTACGAAAGAAAAGGTTACGAAGTCACTTAGCTCGACGTTAGGAGAGTCAAGGGGGGAACACCATACCTACATAGAAGAACCGCTGTTCGCTGACTTTCTAAGGTCTAAACCTTTCGCTCCCCGGCGCAAAGCCGCTTCGCACCACTGAGAGACTACTTAAGATTAAATTAAAAAGGCGCCCTACTTAGTTGACTGACAATGACAAAGGCTTGCGAAACTAAGTAGGGCCTGAGGCCCCCTGCGAATCCGTAAATATGAGGAGCATGCCGCAACAAAAGGATGGTCCCCTATGTATTTCATTCTTTCCGGAAGGGAAAAAAAAGAAGTACCCCCATCATGGTGAACCTCTCCTTGTGATCGGGATGAGGTAGATGCCTCCCAGCCGGGGGGGCGGATCGAATCGGAGTTTCCTTAGGTAGCCACCGACCTACAGTTATCCTTAAACTTCCGTGCTTGGTGGAGAAGAAGCGAACAAAGGTACGCTCGCTTGCTGTCTTGTTCTCTGCCGCGAACTGGGATCGCTCGCCAGCTAGGTCAGATTGGAGCTACTTTTTTTTTGAGAACATATTACCCATATTCGGGGACAAGGGGCGGAACGACCTCTCGATCTACTTACTGCAGCCCGGGAATAAAAACGTCGTCTAGGCGTTCCCTGTTGCTCCGATCTCCCCTACGCCTAGGACGTTGTCTGGGCCAAGAGCCATAGTTAGTTGCTGTTTCCATTTGGTTGTTTTTTTTCTTGTTGTTGATACCGGCAAGACCCAGCCAGATGATGTCTGCTGGTTGGTAGTGAGAAGACTCTTAGTACCTGCATACCCAAAAGGGGGCGCTGATTAAAAAACAATCATTTGATTTAGTTTCTTGCTCCCCCTTAGCAGAGGGAAAGGAGTCTATCTATCTGCCTAGCTTTGGTAGATTTCCTCCAACGCAATCCACAGAAATTCCACGAATCCCTTGGTGGATAAGTCCGACGACTCAGCAGCAGTGCGGAATTGAGTTTCTTGTCTGGTGGATCTGATCGGGGGCAATACATACCAAAAGGTTCTAAGAAGGAACGCGCATAAGAGTATATAACCAACCCACCCTTCTGTATAACCTATTCACATTAGTGAAGCGGCTGGGTGCATAAGGGAAGTCAACCTACGAGCACCGAAGAGCATAGTAGTATTGCTGCCCCTCTCTAAGTAAAGGGAAAGTCTCTCCCTCAGCTAGAGTGTAAGGAAATTGGTTCAATTGCATTGCCTCTACTACCAGCGGCCTGAGTTCCCCACGCTCCGATCACCAGCACTTAGTTCCTCTTGACTATGCAATTCCCTCAGCTTGATAAGCCTACATCTTATAGACCGAGGGACTACCATAACCAAGCCTTTCAGGACTTCGATCAAGATAGGGAGTTCGCCCCAGAAGACATTTTTTTTTAATGCGCGAAAGCATGCGAAGAAAGAAAGCAACAAGCGAGAAAAGCCCGGGATTCGCAGACAGTTTGCAACAAATCTCCATTACTGTTTGTTGGAAACAAAGGTCATTGCTCAGAGAACATGGGGATGGAAATCAGTGGATTCGAATTCGTATTTGCATTTGCCAACAAGAATAGAGTCTCCATTTCGGTCATTTGATTGAGATGAAAGGCTTTAATTGCTCCTTTCCCTCCCGGTCAACATCGTTGGTGCTCTCTAGATTCGCGAATTCTAGTACCAATCTCAGCTATTGGGGAATCCTTTCTCGCAAAGTTTGAGTGCTTTTGGCTCCTTTCTTTACGGCCGCAGGGCCCGCCACAAAAAAGTGTTGAAATGCTGGGACCCAGAATTCCAAAACAAGTTCTGAAATTAAGTAGCTTGACTCGCAAAAGGCGACGAAGTAAGGGCGCTCGGAAGAAGAGGTGCCCGCGCGGAGGCGGGGTGCAGTAAACCACAAAGCGGGGCTACAAAGTCTCAATTGATTGAATATAAGGACATTAGGTTATGAAATAAACGAAGTGAAGAAGTTACGCACCGCCGGGTAAAAGAATCGTTTGAAACGAATGCATTCTTCCTTGATAGCTTTGCTACGTGAAAGAAAGAGAGTTTTGAAAGAAAGTTTCCGTGTGGAAATCTAAATCTAATAGAATGGATTGAAATCCGTGGATTCTAACGAGCTGCCGGAACGGTAGAATCTCTTCTCAAGTCGCCGCCCATTACTACAGTTGGGAAAGACCATTCCTATCTGGAGCACTATAAATTGACTTTCCTTTGCACCGAGAAAGAGATGGATTTGAATTCATTACGTAACTGTTCTTGATCGCCGAGCTCTGATGGAATGACATTGCAAGCCTTCTGCCTCCCAAAACGAATATTGCGAAAGCTTTCCGAGTATAAGGACGTGCCAGAAAATAAGCTCCATCCGGGTGGAGAAATAGCCCAATTCGTAGAATATGGCTAGTCCACTTTGACTCATAAAGATGTATATGGATCGGCTTCCACTAGTAACTCTTTCCGTTGCGTCGAGGGATGATAGTATGATCTGACCATCCTGTTATCGATTCGACGAAAGCACTCCCCTCTCTATTGTTCGAGCTACTTCATCCCTTTTCCCCTTGGCTTTGACTCTTTGGTCTGCCTGTCTGTAACCAATGCCTGGATGACTGTCTTGGCTTTCTGTCTTGACTCTCTTCCTTCCTGCTGTCTTGGTGAAGCCTTTAAACAAGGGGTTCTTTGCTTGGTTGATTGAATATCTCTTTCCTTGCCTCCCCTTAGTCTTAATCCGCCTTGGGGTGATATAATAAGTTGTGAAAGAATAGGTTTCGAGCGTATCCGCTGTTTTAGCCATATCCGCTGCGCTCGTCCTTTCTTCCTAGATGCTTTGAATATCCCTGTACCGTCGATTGCCTTTATTACCGGATTACTAGAAAGTTATTCACAAGGAATTTCTCGACGGGTTTAATAAAATAAGTCAATTGCCACTGGTCAAAGAAGAGACAAGAGGAGAATCAAGACAAGGGGGGATCGCTAATTCCGGGAATATACCATACCCTTCTTCGACTATTCGACCTGCTCCTCGAAGCAAGGTATTTTAATTACTTACTTGTTAGAGTAAGGGAGTTTCACTTACTCGACTGAAAGGAGAGGGTCAACCCCTCGGATTTTTTAGTTCTTGGCCTCTATTCACACTTACACATCATACGCTTGTGTGGATAGCTGCTGAGAGGGTCTATGGCACGACGAAGCTTTGCTACTATGCGCGACGATGATCGCCGACGAGAAGGTGTCGGCCGCTTACCATAATAAATAGTTTCAGTGTACTATAACTATATCTAAAGAAAAGTCTCTCATTTTTAAAATCTTATTATTCTAAGTCATGTTTTGGAGTTTGCCAAAAGATTCCGAAAATGGAATGGGATTTCTCTCGCTAAGATGCTCCGGTCTTTGTATGACGCTATTATGTGGAAAAGACCCCTATTTTCTGAGATGTAACTGGTACTATGTCTCTGTCTTTGACCTATCGATTGAGGGGTGCTTCTTATCGTATCCGTGGTGCGACCTATCGCCCTAAATCTGGAGCGTCACTATCTTTGTATGCTTTCGCCTGCAGGCTTATTCCCGTTACCATTGAAACTGTGGTTAGCATTTCGGAGCGCGCACGGTCCCTCATTATTTTTAGGGCTAAGTAGCGCCTTCGCTTTGTTTGTAATGAAAAGGAAAGAGAAGGTCTTCGGACATTTTATCCGGGCGGGCTTTCTTGATCGCCTCATTCTTCAACCATGGGTTAAGATGTGGCTAAAGTATCCCCGATGGTACGCTGAGGTTAGCGTAAATTACGATGTGTCGCTCGAGGTCTCTCGAGCCTCCTGTTGTACCAATGTCTATATTCCGCTCTAGGAATAAGGTAATGATCTTCTGGTATGGAGTTTTTTTTTGTTGTTACAACAGGCTGAAAGCAGTGTCCGTTCCCTTGTGGTTGAGGGAGTTGGTGCGGCATTCGAAGTTCGAGTGGCTTTGGTACCGGCCAGAGGAAAGAGACAGAATAATAAGATTGAAATAGCTTACTTTATAGGGGCTTGGAGGTTTTTCCTATTCTTATTCCTCAGTTTAAGTTAAGCTAGCGATGGGAATAAGAAAGGCCAGGTAGCTGGCTTTCTTGGGATTGCTCGCTGGCTGACTATGAGGATTGCCCTCACTCGAAAGCCGCTTCAAAAAATTCCAATAAGATCGTTTTCCCCCGCGTAGTCCGATTTACTTACTTTTTAAGAAAGCAAAGAGGCGAGCTTTAAGACGTTCTTTGATCCTTGTTGTACTTTCGGGTTGGACTCCTGTCCTCGTCTTCCCTTGCCTGACAGCACACCTGAAGGAAAGGAAACCTGTATAACACAAACAAAGGAACGGCAATCACCACAAGCAATCAACGATTAAAAATGACAAAAGAACGGGGCATAGGGTATAGAGGCGGAGTCTTGGCTTTAATGGGAGGACTAAGAGTAGCTGTAGGAATGAATAAGAAAAGGAGTAGAGAATATAAAGCGTATTGTCAGAGCATATGTAGCTTCTGATATAGGAGTTGGAGCAGGAACACGAGTAGGGGCTCACTTTCAGTGCCTTCGCTTGTTAGCTAGTCTTTCCTTGCAAGCCACCAAGCCTTATCTTCCTTCGATCGTTTTCTTTTTGATTCATTTGGTGAATAAAAGATAACGGGAGAATGATTTTGATTGACTTTGGTCACTATACGAACACAATGTGAATTGCCTGTCAAGCTTTTGACTCGCGGAAAGCAAGCGCAAAGAAAGTTCTTTCGTCCTTCGGAGCTCCGTCATGACTTATCAAAAGGGTTCTTCAGGAACCTAATACGAAAGTCTTGAGTCTGAATCCCTGTGGATGAGGTGGAGCAGATCGAGAAAGCGTTAGGCGTCCTGTCAGGGAGGTATTTAGGCGTCGTCCTGTTCATAGCTTCTGCTCTCCATAGCGCTTCACACCAAGCTAGCTTTCTTTCAGAACCTTAGTGCGCTTTACACCGAGCCCTCAAACAAAGCAATGGCTGGAAACCGGGCAACTGGCCAAATAACCACAGCGTCCTGCGCATCCTCACACACGAACAAAATTGCTAAAGCCAAAGGTTCTGAAAGAAAGGTGTGTTCGTCGTAGGACATTTTCCTTGAAGTCTATAATGGGGCGCTTGCAGCTTCCCCGCCGGGGGCTTCCCTCTCAATTGAATGGAGACAAACCACCTTCGGATTAGCCCCTTGCTGAGACACCTGCTTCTCCTTTTCTTCCATAACCTGAGCTTGGAGAAGGAATCTTTTATGATGGTGCTGCACCACCTCTCTTTTCTACGATTAGACGCATTTTCTTGACTTTCATTCATTTTAAAGTTTTAATTCATCCTTCGCAAAATAGCGACCTCTAGATCGGAAAACAATCTTTCTAGTTCAAACCTAAAAAACTCTGCAGGTCTCATGCCGCTTTACCAACTCTTCGTTTTCGGGGCGCTGGAAATCGAACCCAACTAGACCTTTTCCCCCTGAAGAATATCCTAACCAACTGAGCTAATAGGGGTGTAAAAGATACAATTACCTACGAAATTGCGTAAAATGAAATAGAAATTGCGTATGAAAGACGCCCAAAAAGTCCCATGCTTTCCGTTGGTCCAGGTTTTGGTACAGACCCCCCTCCTGCGCCCGCGAGGGATTGAATTCCTGACCTCAACGCCCCTCGAGGCTCTCATAATAGAGATAGAGGAAACCCAACGAGAGCTAAAGGGGGCCCAGGAAGAATTGAAGTCCTGGGAGGGCGAGCGGAGGGCTTTCTTTGAGAAGGAAGCGCGTCTGTATCATCAGCGGCTGAGAAGCGCGGAGGTATACCGCGAATACCAAGCTCTGTTAACCAGGCGGGATCTCTGGGAGGCAGAGTTAACGCGCTTAAAGGAACTGCTGGGTAACAGGGCGAGTGAGTGAAGGCCCCCGCTTCTCTTCTTTCTTTTTTTTAGTGAGGGCTTTCCGGACCTTCCCAACTACCTCTCCCGATGGTCATAAAAAAGCCCAAGTAAGCAAGTTCTTTCAGAACCTAAGGGCCCCTCTCTGATAAGGAAGGAAACGACATAATCTCAATTTTATGACACGATGGCTGTTCTCCACTAACCACAAGGATATAGGGACTCTATATTTCATCTTCGGTGCTATTGCTGGAGTGATGGGCACATGCTTCTCAGTACTGATTCGTATGGAATTAGCACGACCCGGCGATCAAATTCTTGGTGGGAATCATCAACTTTATAATGTTTTAATAACGGCTCATGCTTTTTTAATGATCTTTTTTATGGTTATGCCGGCGATGATAGGTGGATTTGGTAATTGGTTTGTTCCGATTCTGATAGGTGCACCTGACATGGCATTTCCACGATTAAATAATATTTCATTCTGGTTGTTGCCACCAAGTCTCTTGCTCCTATTAAGCTCAGCCTTAGTAGAAGTGGGTAGCGGGACTGGGTGGACGGTCTATCCGCCCTTAAGTGGTATTACCAGCCATTCTGGGGGAGCTGTTGATTTAGCAATTTTTAGTCTTCATCTATCTGGTATTTCATCCATTTTAGGTTCTATCAATTTTATAACAACTATCTTCAACATGCGTGGACCTGGAATGACTATGCATAGATTACCCCTATTTGTGTGGTCCGTTCTAGTGACAGCATTCCTACTTTTATTATCACTTCCGGTACTGGCAGGGGCAATTACCATGTTATTAACCGATCGAAACTTTAATACAACCTTTTTTGATCCCGCTGGGGGGGGAGACCCCATATTATACCAGCATCTCTTTTGGTTTTTCGGTCATCCAGAGGTGTATATTCTCATTCTGCCTGGATTCGGTATCATAAGTCATATCGTTTCGACTTTTTCGGGAAAACCGGTCTTCGGGTATCTAGGCATGGTTTATGCCATGATCAGTATAGGTGTTCTTGGATTTCTTGTTTGGGCTCATCATATGTTTACTGTGGGCTTAGACGTTGATACCCGTGCCTACTTTACCGCAGCTACCATGATCATAGCTGTCCCCACTGGAATCAAAATCTTTAGTTGGATCGCTACCATGTGGGGGGGTTCGATACAATACAAAACACCCATGTTATTTGCTGTAGGGTTCATCTTTTTGTTCACCATAGGAGGACTCACTGGAATAGTCCTGGCAAATTCTGGGCTAGACATTGCTCTACATGATACTTATTATGTGGTTGCACATTTCCATTATGTACTTTCTATGGGAGCCGTTTTTGCTTTATTTGCAGGATTTTACTATTGGGTGGGAAAAATCTTTGGTCGGACATACCCTGAAACTTTAGGTCAAATCCATTTTTGGATCACTTTTTTCGGGGTTAATCTGACCTTCTTTCCCATGCATTTCTTAGGGCTTTCGGGTATGCCACGTCGCATTCCAGATTATCCAGATGCTTACGCTGGATGGAATGCCCTTAGCAGTTTTGGCTCTTATATATCCGTAGTTGGGATTTGTTGTTTCTTCGTGGTCGTAACAATCACTTCAAGCAGTGGAAATAACAAAAGATGTGCTCCAAGTCCTTGGGCTGTTGAACAGAATTCAACCACACTGGAATGGATGGTACAAAGTCCTCCAGCTTTTCATACTTTTGGAGAACTTCCTGCTATCAAGGAGACGAAAAGCTATGTGAAGTAAAAGAAGAAAAGGTCGCCGACTGCTACTAAGAACCTAAGAGAACTTTTTTGAAAGTCCGGATCGACTTCATGTTCCTAAGTCAGAGAACCATTGTACTCTTATAGATCATAAGGATGCAATGCCATGGTCGGTTGAGGCTGCGCGGGATAATTAGTAGAACAAAATCAAAATACGAAGTTCTCTTCTCCTTTGGTTCTCTTCTTTCTTTTGACTTGGTTGGGGGCCTAGAGATTCGAAAGTCCTTTCCTAAACCACTTCCCGTTCAGTTGGTGAAAGGATAGAGATAAACTTTCATAATAACATCTTTTTTCCTTATATTAACTGTAGTTAGAATCGTTCGTTTTCTCTTCATAACTCTCTTCTTAAATTATAGATTTTACTTTAATATTTCATACAGTAAAAATGATGGTTGCGCTTGGTGCGGATGTTTTACTTTTCATTCCCTTATCGTTATCACTGCTGCCTGCTCCGCAGGAACTGCTACAATATTTCCTAGGGCAGCCACTCACTATCCTGATGTGGCTGCGCTTTGTAAATCATCGTTTAGTCAACTGTCCTGCCGCACTAAAGCATGTTTTGCTGCAATCCCTTTTCGAAATGGAATCTTGCTCGTGCTTAAAAGATTTTATAATTGAACAATACCAAGACGACTTCATTCATTTGAGGGGAGCAGAGCAGTCAAAGAATGAAGAGAGACTTGTTCTTGCTCTCCCAATTCAGGAAGACGTAAATCGCCGGTTGGGTTGGTCCAACCAAAAAAGACATGGGACGACTTTACCATTGCTTTTTTAAGTAAAGCTTGAAAGTAAAGACACCTATAAAGATCTCCCACTTGACACTTTCTATATATCTGCTTTCATTATAGGCTTAGCCAACTAGAAAACTAATCCGCTTGTCAATTAATTCTTGGTGCCATACTCACTCGTAAATGATTCTCGCTTCTCCGCTTTCAGCGCCGCTTCACTGCGTTCAGAGCCTCTCTTTTTGACTCTCGAGATGCGGATGAGGAGAACTTCCAATCGTTATGAACAAATGGAGAGCAAGTAAGCTTTATCAGTAATAAGGGATGCTCAATAAGGAGCGATGGGACTTTGTAAGGTAAGCCTCACCTTCGGTGCCTTCTGCCGATTCCCCTCTTTCTTGAAGTCGAGTCCCTTCTATGGGAATTCCTCTTCCCGAGCCTCTTTCTTTGGTTTTCTGCACGGATTCCTGGTTTGGTGAATCCGGTTTTGAGTAAGTCATTCAGCCTGGATTTGCTCTATCAAAAGAATAGTTGGAGATGCCAGCCAGATCTTTTAGGCGGACAGCATGCCTTTACCGGATGTGCTCGCGTTGTGTCAATAAAGATAGCTAAGTTCGCTTACCGCTTGAGGGCTTTACTCACTCTGCAGAACATGTAATTGGAAGAGTTTCCAACATTCCGACAGCCCTATGGAAGATGCCCCTGTTGGCTGTCTATCATTAGTATAGCTTTGAAACGGCTATAACAGCATACTTACACTTACCCACTCGTTCTTATCATGAAAAAGAAAGCTCAGCTTCAGTGACTTGATCCTATGATTTAGCTACTTCTGGTCCTAGCTAAAGTCTTTTTTTAGTTCATTCCCCTAGGTACTTAGTGTTATTGGATACCCGGATTGTACATCATAGGAGTGGGGAAGACATTCTAACACTCTAACATAACAGTAAGCAAGTTCTTTTTCATAGGAATTGGCAGCCGTAAAGGTAGAACCGAGCTAGCTTTTTTGGCTCCTGAAATCGAGGAAGACTTGGCTTAAGGCACCGGAAAGAATACCTGGGTTTTCCACTTGTCCACCATTGTTAGAAGGTTCAGAAAGAATTGAGGCACCGAAAGGCTGTCTTATGAGTACCTTCCTCTGCTGGTGATAACCTGCGCTCCGATAGGATTTCATGTCCCGCGACAGCAAGCAAGTCAGGCATTGGATACTGATCTTTAGGCTCCTTTAAGTCAGCTCGCTAGTGAGTCAGAAGCTGATCAACGAAAGTAGCTTTCTGAGCCAGGATCAAACTCTTCTTTTGATTGAGTATGATTGGCATTCATCTTCAGCACCTCTTCTGTTGGTCTCCCACTTCGCTGTGTTCAGTGTAAAGACGGGCCAAGTGCCCTTATAGCATAGTTCCTGAATAAGAAGCCGATGGGGTGTCCCCTAGAATGGCAGTTCCTGGGCAACTGACCTGGGCATTGATTGGAGCCTGCGTTGTTGTTCAGCACACTTTCAGTGCCTACTTCGTAGCCTCTCTGCAAGTTAATTATTTTCTCTTGCTTGAGACAATCCCGAGATCATGGGCCGATCAATGCCTTGGATGTTATACGTAGCTCGCCTTTATTCACTTCTTTATGTCATTTATGATTTCTACCCTAGATCAATGAGCAGCTTTGCATCATATTCTAATAAAGGGGCTTTGGAATCAACTCCCATATTCGAAGTTGCGATCGGATCATACATCTATAGATGGATGGGGCCGTGCCACTTCTTGTTGCAAGAGATGAACAAAAACGGTTAAAAAGTCAAAGAAGTGAGGTTGCGAAGCAAACAAAGTGAGGTTGCGAAGCAAACAAAGTGAGGTTACGAAGTAAACAAAGTGAGGGGCCGAAGGCGAAGAAGTGAAGTGGCAAAGAGGTCACATTAGAGAGAGCCTGAGTCCTTATGCTGTACCTGCCTTGCTTACTGAAGGATCGTGGCGTATGTGTGTTGACAGCCGCGCCATCAACAAGATCATGGTTTTCCGATCCCTCGTTTAGATGACCTGCTGGATCAATTAAGTGGTGCTACAGTTTTTAGCAAGCTGGATTTGCAGAGCGGGTACCGCCGGATTCGAATTAGAGAAGGCTACGAAGTAGGCAGTGAAGAGGGAGTGGGGAAGACGGCCTTCAAAACCCGCCTATATGAGTGGCCGGTCATGCCTTTTGGCCCGCGCGCTTTTATGAGAGTGATGAACGAGATGCTTCGACCATTTATTGGAATTTTTCTGGTGGTGTACTTTGATGACATCCTAATTTTTAGTTCGAGTCCAGAATTGCACTTAGAGCACTTGAGGCACTGAGCATAGTGAAGTGGAGCAGTGAAGAGAAAAGATAATTTTTATGCAGCAGCCAAGAAGTGTTTTTTCATGACCGACAAAGTGTTATTTTTTGATGAATTTGATTACAAGAAGTGGGCTTTGAAACAGAAGCTTCATTTTATTCTTTCAGAACCCGTTGGACTTCGAAACTTATTTTCACCCTTGGTGCCTTAAGGTCGAGCAAGTATCTTCCCTCGAATCAATGAAATCGGGTGGTTACATTCGATTTAGAAACTCAACAGGCTTCAATCCGCGGGCATAAAGAAAGTTTGCCACTAGGCATATATTATTATTAGAATCCAGCAAGAACCTAACTAACCAAAAAGAGTCTTTGGAGACAACCTCAAACCTTTGACCTGGAGATGACGCAGCTACCTTTTCTCCAAGAAATACTACCAATGAGACTGCCTGCGGTAACTGATCTATCGATCCGATCAGAGGCACTGAACATAGTGAGGTGGGACCCACGGGAGAGGCCAAATAGCCCCAGGTTCTGAAATTAAAGGTGGTGGAGCCCAAAGGGAGCGGGCAAGCCTTTTCGCCCCAGCCGATCAACGCCTGTTTCGAGGTCGAGGTGGCGAAGCGTACTTCCAGTTCCTATGCTATTCTCACATCGAGGCGGAACCAGATGAACCGAAGGTAGAATCAATCCCATGAATTTTATAAGAAAAGGATGAACATTCACCACCAGTAAGGTTTGTTCCTACGGCTATTCTAATACAACTAAACCCGCCCCTTCCTCCGGGCTCTTCTTCACTTCACTCTGGCCATTCTCTTTAGGCTGGCTAGAAGTCCACTTAAGGTAACACCCAGTACGAAGGAACCTTTCGAGATCTCCCCATTTACTAAGCTCTTTCTCTGGCGTGGCGGTTAGAAGGATGAATTGAATTCCGTCTATTCTTTCTCTATATGCCACAACAAAAGCGGTCTCCGCCCACTCGCTAAAAGGAGAAGTTTCAGACAGCGATGCCACGAAGTGAGGAACTCCCTAACCGAGCTCGCAACGCAATGGAATGGCCCGGTGTAGGTGTCCGAGCATGCTCTAGTAGCTGGGTCTGGATCAGGGTGCGAAGAGGGCTTCTATGCGAGTTTGGAGAGACGGTATTCTAAAAAAAAAAAAGAAACAGCCCATGTAAGGCTCTAGACCTACTTTCGTACTCCCTTTTGTTCAATTATAAATAAATAACCACTTTGATGGAGATTTGTAGCATCATTCAAGTAAATACAGATTGAGATCGTAGAAACATGAGCTTGTGATATAGCTACACCTAATTCCGGACCGGTTAATGCAAGAACTATAAATAAAGGACCAAGATCTCCTATAAAAAATAAAAGATCATTCATACATAGCATAGTCCAAGCGAACCCACTTAAAATCTTTACTGAACTATGACCGGCCATCATATTAGCAAATAAACGTATTCCTGAGCTTAATGCGCGAAAACAATGAGGAATTAGCTCAAGGAGTACTAAAAAAGGTGCTAACGGCAGTGGGACTCCTGCGGGTAATGAGATGCTTAAAAAATGAAGCCCATTTCTTTGAAATCCCACTATAGTAATGCCAATAAAAATAGAAAATGAGAGACCCAAAGTAATGAGAAAATGACTTGTAACTGTGAAGCTATAAGGTATCATACCCTGGGGATTACGAAATAACGAAAAAGTAAAAGTGACCGAGATGCGAGGGAAAAACTTTTGTTTAACATTTCCGGAAAGGCCACCTATTTGTTCGTTTACGAGGTTCAGCACGAAATCATAAATAAACTCTACCGACGATTGCCAAGCATTTGGTACTGAGTTTCCTCCTCCGTTTTTAGTAACAAAATGAACCAGAAGTAGGACCAAACTGAGAGTTAGCAGCATAAACAAAGAAGGATTTGTGAATGAGAAATACAAGTTTCCTATATTCATAGGAATCAATGGGAGAATGGCAAATTGCTCAAGTGGGCTGTTGGGTGTAATCGTAAGAAACACTTTCAATTTCTTTCAGAACGTGTAGTTCCGCTTCTTGCTCTAAAAAAGAAGAAAGACTTGTAAGAAATCGCCGGTTGGGTTGGTCCAACCAAGAAAGACATGGGAATCTCACAGGAATGAGTCACAAAGTGAATTGTAATCCCCAACGACACAGGAACGAGCATTTTCGGGGACTAGCCCGTGCGAGAGACTTCTATGCCCCGCCCCATTCTACACACCCCGGGAGGGCTATTCAGTAATTACAGACAGATGTCCGAATTACGAATAGCGCGCACCACCTTCCGATAGGGAACAGAACTCCGCGTTCCACTATTGTCTATCTCAGACAAATAGTGGCGCAGGGTTTGTTCCGAGAAAGGCTGCCCGCCTCTCTTGTAAAAGAGAACGTCACGGATTTCGAACCGTTTCCGGATGAGATCCTCAGCACGCTACCCATCACCGATGAGTGCTGCACCTACGATAATAGGTCATCGAGAAGAAGCAAGTCTTAGCTGCGTTTACAGTCCTCTGAAGAAGAAGCTGAAAGAAAGTGAGTGGGCCACAGGTGTGGCACATGAACGGTATTTCAAGATTGTCTGTACTTACCTACGCATTAACCGGTAGGGGGGTATGGGGGCACTCCCCCATCAGGTTAAAGAGAAGAGTTCTAAGAGGTAAGGATCCTAAGCTCCCCCCCCGTCGCCCCGCTTTCATCCATACGGGAGAAAGCTATGCATATAAGTCCCTGATAGAAAGTAATATGAGTCCCTTCGTGGCTTCCCGGAAGGTAGAGTAGAGTCAGGTTAATCAAAAGATAGATGTCCGGTTGTCAGAGATAGATGGAAATGGATATCCTCTAAGAGCCCTTGACTGCCGTACAAATTCCTCTTTTCAGAGGTGTTAGTAAACACAAAAGAAGAAGCATCGTTAGTTGCGGGTGAAGTCTTTTAACCCCTTTCACTTTCTGCCCTCCTTTAGGTCCGGTTTCGGTCCATCTATATAAGATGCCTTTGCCACTGCCTGAAGATTGATCTCTCGGGTAGCTGCCTAAGGTGCCGGAAATAAAAACTGAATGAACTGATGCTCGGATCTTGTTGTTTAGGCTTCAATCCTGTTACGATCGGAGTGCGGGTAGATTCGCTCAGAGGCTAATGTCTGCCTATAGAAAGTTATTTTCATAGGGGACCCTAAAACTCTTTCTTCTTAGGGGTCCTCTAGATCAGCTTCTCTCTTTTCACAGTCGAACCGGTGTGACAGTTTGTCTTCCATTCAACTGCTTCGAGGAAGACCCACTTCTAATTAGTAGGAATCTTCGCCCGGTTATTGAATGCTTCTAGCTTTTTTTCTTTCTTCTAGGCGGAATAATCCCACTGTCAAGCAGAAGAGCGAGAGCGACTCGAATGGAAGGAAAGATCCGCGGAGAAAGCAATTCTCAACCCTCTGGCCTTTCCCACTATTGAATAGAAGCGAGTGAATAGAAGCTGAGAGTTGAGGCATGAGGATCTTCGTTCTCGTTCGATCATGTAAGTGGATCCCGCGGATCCTTTCTATATATGCCACCTCGTCTCTGTATGACCCTGTTTCTAAGTGTAAAGGACGAGCGCTCGGGAAAGGCTTACAAAATTCCAGTTGTTCACTCTTCAGGATTCATTCAAGCTTGCCCCACCCAGTTGGAGCTTCTCGTTCAATTACCGTGCTTGGATCTCACTAGGCTATACACCAAGATTAAAGGCGGGTCGACTTCTTTCGTTTCGTTGCTCTCTACTCGATCTCATCAGCTTGTGATAAAATGAAAAAGCTATGGCTTTTGTAGCATTGGAAAAGGCAAGATTCCTATCTCCACAGGTCTCTGTTTTATTACTTTCTTTCTTTCATAACCTGCTTGGCATTCTTTCCTAAAAGAAGGTATTCCCCCGCTAAGGACTTATGACCTATCAATGTTACTGAACGTAGCAGGAGAACGTCAAATATAGGCCAAAGGGCTGTTAGGTTCTTTCATAAGCCTTGTCTTATCCGCACAAAGCATCCTTGGCTATTAGAATCGGATAGGCATCTCCTCTTAAACCTTCTCTGCATAGCTCTTATGCGAATGTGGCCCTTCGCCTCCTCTCTTTCGTTGTCCGAGCTCTTTCTTTGCTTCTTCTAGTTTCTGTCAAAAGTGGAATGGTTTTCTGAGTGAAAGCATGCTTGCTCGTTCGCAACCTTTTTCTTCTCCTTTCACGTCCTTTGTCTATTTATCGAAGTGGGAGACCGTAGGGAGAGGCACTGTTTCAACTCCCGGAATTCCTTGCTTAAAGAATGTCCCGCTTGTTGAAGACCGGAGATTTGTCTTCAGGTCTTCAACAAGCGGGAGGGGAGTTGTCTTAAGAGCAATTGCCGTAGAATCAGACTGCCCTGTGTCCCGAGCCGAATGCCTAATGTCCGGAGCCCAATTCAAGTTCCAGCCTATGACGGCCCTCCACCTCAGCAGCAGGGGTATGAGCACCCTTACCCAAGGCAGCAGCTGCAGCCGTACTCTGCTCCAGTGCATGCGATGAACTACAATGCGGCGCACCCCTGCGTTAGCTACGGCGCGGCTCGCTATGCTACACAACCTGTTTATTCTCAGACGCACACGTATGCACATTGGGGTTTGGGGGGAACTGAGGTTGAGCCGCCATCGTATCATTTTGAAAACCATCCGCCACCGCCGTCCCATCCACCACAAGCCAACTATCCACCACATCCCTACTATTCCGCCGATTCCGATACCTTCCCCTTGTTCAGTGATGAAAATAAAAATGGGTGCCATATTATGTGAAGTCTTGGGGGTGCAATGAGGGCTTAATGGACATTGTAGTGTATGGAGGGAAGCCTATACTGCTTGTGTAAGTGATCAAGTGCATGGCGATGGTTTGTGGCTTTGTGCTATGGTATCAAGTAATGTGGATATAGGAAGATGATCAAGTTTAATCTAGGGGGAAGAATCAATTTGGGGGTTTAGCTTTATCTAGTACTTTAAGTATGTAGCTAGTAGGACTCTAATGTATGGTTTTCTTTTTCAGTAGGTAACCCAATTGTAACTGATTGCCTTTTCTGATGTATAAATTGGATTTGGCATTTGGGGTTGTTATGAAATGGTGGCTTAATTAAAGCAAAACATGCATTAGCTATTGCTGGAAAGAAATTAAACAACTTTCGAAAACAGTAACTATACCTTTAAAATCTTCACTGTTTCATATCCAGACCTGAAAGCACGAAGTAAACGCTCACATGCATACATTATTACTGGGAAAGCCAGATACATCCATGTCTGCGATGACCATTCATGAAAACAAGCATGTTATAAAGTGATGAAGCAGAAAGTAACAAAGGGCTTTGCCGTTTATAAAATTTGCTTCACTGGACTAGTACAATAATTTGAAGGAGCACTTACTGTTTTCTTGTCCCAGTTCTTGGAGAGGTAGAGAAAGTATCCATGGATAATAAAGAGGATGTACACTATGACAAAGAGGTGGTGGGAGTACCAGAAGGCATTGAACCCGGTAAGTTTCTTTAGGGTTTTAGGGGGGTTTCTTAGTCGATTGCGACGGAACCAAGGTTGAGCCAATGTGTATGCCACGAGCATTAACGCCACCATAACCACCCCGGTCCAGCCCTCGGTGCCCTTCACGAACCACCAGTAGTCGTCCGGCCGAAAAACGGCTTCATCTTGTCGTATTGATCATTGGTCGAGTGTAGTAGCTTAGGGAAGTCGCATGTCAGATGGTAAAAAATTCTATGAGTAAAATCATGGGTGTTGGTACGGTGCAATTAAGGATGTTTGATGGCATTGTGAGAATACTTGAAAATGTGAGGCATGTTCCGGAATTGAAGAAAAGCTTGATTTAACTTTCGGAGCTTGATTCTCGTGGCTACAAATACACCGGGCAAGGTAGAGTTATTAAAGTCTCCAAAGGTATTTTGGTTGTCATGAAAGGGGTTGGAAACTTGTATAAATTGCTTGGAAGCACGGTTGTTGATGGTGCACAAATGGTGATAGAACATGATGAATTTCCGGTGGCATAGAAGATTGGGTCACATGAGTGAAAAAGGTATGGGGATCTTGATGAAAAGGGAACTTATTCCCGTGCTTTGGTGACAAGGAATTTTGTGAGCATTGTGTATATGGGAAGCATCATAAGCGAAGCTTCAAGGCCGGGAGTCACACTAGTAAAGGCATACTTGACTACATTCACTCGGATTTATGGGGCCCGTCTCGCACTAAATCATGTGGAGGTGCATCATACTTCATATCTTTCATTGATGATTACTCAAGGGGTAAAATTCTTGAAGTCAAAGGATGAAGCTTTCATGGCATTCAAGCATTTCAAGACCGAGGTGGAGAAAGAAAGCGGAAGGTGCATCAAGGTGATTAGAACCGATAATGGCTTGGAATTTGTAAACAAAGTCTTTCTCAAATATTGCAAGGATGAAGGAATTGTCATGCATAATACCATTGTTCGGAGCCCTCAACAAAATGGGGTGGCGGAGCGCATGAATAGAACTTTGGTGGAACGTACAAGGTGTATGTTGAGCAATGCGGGTGTTGGTAAAGAGCTTTGGGCGGAAGCCATCAACACGGCTTGTTATCTTGTGAATAGGTCACCTTCGGGGAGAGAAAAGACCTCAAGAGGGTTGGTACCAGAAGAGGTTGTTATTGGGCTGGCCTAAAGGCAAGAACAGTTCCAGGTGGTCCAGTGGATTAAGCCCTTGTCAAGGACGGCACGCAGAAGGAAAGTAAAGAAAAACCTCCCCGTTCATATCTCTTATGCGCTTTCTTTAGCCCGAGCTGACGGAGATTCATGGAAGGCTGTTACAAGGCGTAGTCCCTGAAATTGATTGCTTTGATGACCCTAATGGGGGATGCCGTTCAATGCCTTTAACTCCCGATTTTTATATAGGAAGCTAGCCTTGAAATCGCATTTGATTCCTATGATAAGGTGGAGGACCGTCTATGCAGCAAACTCGCGTTTTGGATATAGGAAAATAACCAGAGAATTGCCGTTTCGATTGATGAGGCCAGCCCGAGTTTACCCGATTTGAGGAATTGGGGGAATCGAAGCGCCTAGTCTTTGTCATTACTTGAGCTATTTCAGCAATAAAGAAGAGTGAGCAGAGTGGCTGTTGGTTTCGTTGAAGACGTGAAGGCGAGAACTCTCACCTCTGCCAGTGGGACTCAAAACATTGATTTCAGGTTTCATTGGAGAATGAAAGTGAAAAGCAGCTTCTTAAATCACAATAAGGATCGTGCGCCTAATCCTCATAAGCTTCCGATTCGGATCTGATTCTATAATCAAAGAGACGGTTGAGTTCGCAGCTACAGGCAAATTCCACATCGTCTTATCGGCTTCGACCTTCATAGCTGTATGAGATGATCCCATCCCATTCAAGGGAAGGGGTGGAGATGGCCACAATCGTCATTGCCTATGCCTTCTGAGATGGAAAAGAAGGCCGTTTAAAGCCCTTGAAAACGTAATGAGGTGTCATAACACATAAGGCTATCGAAGATTGGCTTTTAAGCATCAGAATTCCTCGCAGAAACTAAGTTGGCAACGGTTCCTTCGCTCCTCTTCCTCCCCTTGAGAGTCGAGTCACTTTCTTCCTTACATTGGTAGGGGGTTTACTAACAGATCAAAGATCTTAGTGCGAAACGCTAGTCAGAACGCTTACCAATCACCTACCGTAGGCTGCCAATAGCCACTCAAAGGGACAGGAAAAGAAGCGACTCAACGGATGAAATAACTCGAATGTCAAGGAGATGTTAATCGACTCGACTAAAAGGAGAGGAAACAAAGTAGCTCGACCAGAGGCGAGGGAATCCTTGATTTCGAATGTCAAGAGAATCGAAGGGATACCGTTCATGTGCCACACCCACCTGTGGCCCACTCACTTTTAAGCAAACTACCTGCCATCAAAAATACGGGTTCTTCAATCGGGGTTTTAAAGCAACTTGAAAAGACCCTCGTGGCCTGAAACAACTCCTTTTAAGCATCATCATAGATCTTCTATCCGAAAGCCAGCCGTGGGTAAAGACCCTCAATTTGCCGCTTTCCAATGACAAGGAGAAAAGCGGAGCTCGAATGACAAGGTTCCGAAGGAAGGTAAGTTCCGCGGATAATTATTGTCTGCCAGACCAGCCGGTACTTCTTAGTCTTCTTTGTCTTCTTCTTCATCGACACGAGCCGGATGACGCTCAAATGAAAAGGAATATCCCAGCGATGTCTATTTATGGAGAAGGCGCTACTGTGTTCGAGCCTGTTGTACCTTTTGGCCGAAGTTTCACTTTTTTTATGATTTATTTACGGTCACTCGGGAATCTCGAAACTAGTCGGTCGGTGCTTTGTGAGAAGCGTCTTACCTCTTGTAACCCGCTTGGCCACATATTCTACTAAGAAAGAAGAAGGCAAACTAGTTGGGAAAGGCCTGGAAGTTGCGATATGCCAAGCACCTATTTCTAGAATCTCTTTTTTACTTAGCAGACTCTATTTGCCAGACTTATTTCCCAGTCGTACGCACCTTTTGGAAAGCGTTTTCAAACAAATCTTAAGATGTCGAAATTGATCGGTTCGATCTCGGTTAGTTTGATTTCTCGCATTCATCATCCAAGCTTGAGTGCGCTGTCTGTCATCATGCTCCAGAGGGATGTCAGATAACATAGTCGTTTTCGCCCCACTGTGTCCTCCCCCTTCCTTCTTCACAGACTGGGCCAGTCTCAGGAAATGAAGTCAACTTTCTACTGATGGAGCGGCAGGACTTTCTCCTTTTAGAGCTCTTTGAGACCACTTCGTAACCATCGTAGTTGTTTGTTCACATTATATGTCTCAGGTGCGAGACAGCCCGGGCGGGCTGGTAATAGATCCTCTCTTGTTAGTTAGCAAGGTGGAAGGGAGCTGAAAGTTTTAGGTAAGGAACGAGCGTAGACAGAGAGGGGGGCAGTCAAACCGCTATAACCTGGTATATAGAACCAGCTCACTGTAAACATATGATGAGCCCAAACAAGAAATCCAAGAACACCTATCTGGCAAATCTTTCTTTGTTAAGCCTCACTAATAATCTTCCTTATCGTACTACTGGCAAGAACTCTTGAGTGAAAAGCCTCAGTATCTAACCGTGGCTTACAGCTTATAGTTGTTGTCAAGCGAAGGTAAAAAGGATTCATGAAGAAGCATGAGTTGAGCGGAAGCTCTGAAAAAGGTCGTTAAAGAAATTATGCCATTCTTCCCTGAAAGAAAAGGGGAAGGAGAGGTGTCCCAGAGATTCTACAGCTTCTGCTGCTGGTTTGGCTAAAGGCACCGAAGTTGAAAGAAAGTCGTTTCTATCTCTCCACTGAGACGTGGAAGGCACCAAAGGCTATGAAATAGAAGCAGCGAAGTGGGAAACAGGGGTACGGGCTATTGAGAAGGTAATAGCCGAAATAGGATTCGTTTTGGCTAGAGCGCCCAAATCCGAACATTGGAACCGTTACGAGCGAGCCTGTTGAGACTCGAAGTGACGCATAAAAGACCGTTATAATGCTGATCTCATGACTTGCTCGCCCTCATAAAGTGCCTTTTTCTACCGCTGCGCCTTACTCTTTGCATTCAAATCTGTAGCTGGACGATTAGATGGATGCAAAAGGACGACGTCGAGGCATGTGCGAGAAGCTCTATTTCAAAGCTTAGGCGGTCAACCCTCGAAAGGAGTCTAGTAAGCCACTCACGGCTCTTAGCATGCTGTTTTCTTACTCGACTCGATAGTGGTGGGAATGCAAAGACATCCTAAACCAGCTTCCCGGTAGACCCTATTTCCATTTCGTCGAGAAAGAACTATTCTATGACAGCTCAATTGAAGAAGGTGTAGGAGCAGAAGTAGCTCGATCATAGGCCTCCAGTGGTTATAGATCGGAACAATTAGGGCTTTCCCCTTCGGAGTTAGATAGTACTTACTTAGACGATTAACCAGATGCAGCTCACTCAGATCTTGCTGTGCCGTATGAAAACTCAAATCGATGGAGGTCTCAACCTAACTTAATCTGCTGATGGAACCCGAGTGGGAGTCGGAACCCCTTCGTTTTTATGTGGTATAGTCCCCCGAAACCGTGGAGTTTTCTATCTAGGCCTTGGAAGCATCTTCCAAAGGTTATTCCAACATGAATGAGATTAATCAGAAGGATAGTCAAAAAGTATTTGACTACGTTCATCTACTGTTGGTGCCGGTGTCATAGCACGACCTACCGGGAAGCTGACTCACGCTTTCATGCTAGTAAGGGTTTTTCTTCTTTTATTTCCAACACGTTCGGAGTCTAATGGTTTCAGATGGGAGTCGAAGAATCGTGCAGAACGGTTCTTTTATGAGGTTCATCAATCAACCATTACGAATCCATTTCGGCGATTGCCGCTGCTTCACTGTGATCTACCACCGTTTCACTGCCCTTAAATCGAAAAAAAAAAAGAGGATTTTATATCACCCAATTCTTCGTTTACTAACGTAGAACTCATACTACGCTAGTAGGGGCTAATCAAAGTAAAGAGAGACTAAGCTCTATCATTTGCTTACTTACTTCATTCATTGCCGAAATAAATAAGAAATCTAAGAGCTTGAAAACTAGCCTTTTTAAATAAGATATGCTTGCCTACCTCTTTTCTTGCTCTAGAGCCTTCAAACTAAGAGAAAGCACTGCCTACGAAGCACTCCAATGGCTGAACTCTCAACGGCCGGAGGAAAGACTCCTACTCCCACAATAGGACTAGGGGCAAGAGCACTATCCAATTTTCCTATAATGTAAATAGTGGGCAAAGCACTTTCTGGTCTAGCAATTGCAATTGTAAAGGCTGGAACATAACTCCCATAAACTACAACAGACACTGCAACAGGAAGAGCTTACCTTAAGACGTCTACTGGCTCGGCTGGCATGACATTGAAATAAGGGGCTTAGCTTAGAACTCCGATTGGGTTTGCTCGCTCACTCGATGCGCTTACTACTAGAGCTAGATGGGTTTAGCTTTTCTTCTGCAAGAGGATCAATGGGAAAAGGAATTGAACTGGCTTAAAATCTCAAATAAAATAGCTTAGGTCCTTTACCTTTGACCTATCCCTCTTATCCATAGCTTGCTTGAAAGACTACTTATTTTGCTAAAGAACTAGCTTGCCCATTGGCTGGGAGATTATCTAGCTATTTAGACTAAGGGGAGAGCTGGTCTTTCTGTTAGAAACGGTAAACATAGTAGACACCTTTTCCACGTTAGGAATTTAGGAAGAGTAGTACCGATAGTCTTAGTACGAGTTGGACCTTTCTTATTCTTAGTCCTCTTATGACTCTTATACAAGCTAGCTCTCTTATGCGCTTGCCTCGGATTACTGGTAATGTTCTTTAGGCCCTTCTTACTTAGCACTGGGAAGGAATGAGAAGAATAGCCCTTGCCAACTCACTCTTATCCTATTAGTAGAACTGCTAGTCTTCTAAGCCTGTTAGTTATTTAGTTATTATGCTAGGTAAAAAGGGGAGCTTAATAAAGACCAGTTTTTAACTACTGTTAGCATGTTAGCTCGCTAGTAGTACTGATAGAATAGATTAGGGACTTCTTAAACACATATTAGGAAACTCTAAAGTGGGAAGAGCCCCTAAGAAAGAGAACTCCCATTCGATGCCAGAACCGGATGGCCTTATGCAATTGGATAGACTAGACTGGAAGAGATTCTCCTTTTACAAGAGATGCTTGCACTTCAACTAATTCCCCAGCTGCCCTAACCTTTTCTGTCTGATGACTTGCTAAGAAACTAAACTTGAGCCCTAGCTGCCTTTTACCTAGTGCTTAACCTCGCGGATACTGCTTTGAGAGACTGCAGGCTTAATCGATACTGCTAAAAACTAACTTGACTTGCCCCAGCTTGACGACTCCTTTGATTTGCTTACTAAGCCCTAGCTTACTAGAAAGAAAATGGATTTCTTTCAGAACCTCCTTGCCTGGGTAAATTATTACAGCTTGAAAGGCTTGAAAAAAAAAGGCCTACCCCTTGGCAGGAGATGTTGAAGTTGCGCATGAAGTAGTCTCTATCTCCCGGTCGGAGACAAGGGATGGATGTCGCTAGGCTAGGTCAACTCTATCATTGGTTTCATTATCCCTATAACGATCACTAAATAAAGATATGTGCTACTACTATCCCGATGCAGCGAAGCTAGGTGGTGCTATTATGGCGGGGGAAGGGTCTACTTCTGCTCCGAATGCTTTTGGTGGCGGGTCTTTCTATTACCGATATGGACCTCACTAACGGGTCTCGTTCTGTACCTAGGTATAGATCTATATCACTAAGGTCAGTATATGAATCTGCTGCGTCTTTTATCTCAGGTGTTGGATCACCTACTAACTCCTGCTGGCTCCAATGCCTCATCATCCTCAGACTTATCCTGGTGTATGCTAGAGTCATCTACATTAACATTTGCAGATTCCATGGCTGCCCTAGTACTTTCCCGTTGGTCAAGTTGCTTTGCTCCTTTTGTTGTAAACTCTATATGCCTTACTGGTCAGAGAATAACCTAAGAATCAGGGTCACTGCGAGGAGTTGGCTTTGGCTAGGTTTTCTCTGAGGATATAGCCCTCGTGTGTTCAATGTTAGGCCTCTTACCGCCCGTAGGGAGTTGTTTTTGTTCCTGATCTAAGGTACACTCTATTAGCAGTATAACATGCAAATTGCCTCAGCCAAAAAGTGTTGCGCTATTTTTGCATTTACTAGCGGCCATTTCGAGAAATACCCCCTTTTCCCCGTTTTGTTGAGCGGCAATAGAGAATTCATGCTTGATTCCTTTTTCATTACAGTACTCAGCAAAAGATGCATTCTCACCATGATAAGTTCTGAGTCGAATGATGCAAGATGCAAGCACCGGATGCATCCTTCTCAGTTTGTATTCTATTGCACATTTGCTTTTGAAAGCTTCTGACTTATCGTGCAAGAAGGATACCCACGAGAAATCATCTACCAAGGCCAATATAGACTTCTTGCCACCAATGCTTTCTGTTTGCATTGGACCTACCAGATCCATGTGCAACAGCTCCAAGGGGTGACAGATGGTGGAAATGCACTTGATAGGTTTATGAGGACTTCTGGTCTGCTTTCCCGATTTACATCCTTCACATGCGCCTTCTTGCTTGCCTCCCAACTTAGGCAATCCTCTCATGGGAGAGCTTAGCTTAAGAAGATCACGAAAGTTCATGTGACCTAAACGCTTGTGCCACAACTCCAAGACATCATTACTAGCTTTATGACAGACCTTGTCATCAGTGGCTTCTATTGCATTTGCGCAATAGCAATTGTCCTTTGATCTTAAACCAGTCAGCACTTCCTTTTCATTAGAATCATTGACTCTACATCTTTCTTTGTTAAACCAAACATCTCCTACTTCATCACAAAGCTGACCGGAGATTTGTCTTCAGGTCTTCAACAAGCGGGAGGGGAGTTGTCTTAAGAGCAATTGCCGTAGAATCAGACTGCCCAGTGTCCATTACAGATGCCGGGGTCTCCCTTGATAGAAAGAACCAAAAGAACTTCTCTTTCTATCATTCCTGCTTTAGACTAAGGCATTCCAGCGTTCATTCACCAGGCCAATCAATCTTATGAAAGAGCCCCGCCTCTGGGTTGCCCACAGCATATATAGCATATATTCATTTTTGCGCATTTGTCTTCTCTCGGAGGAAAGGGGGGCTTCTATAGAGGTAAGAGTCCCGCTTACCCAAAGATGAATAAGTCAATTTGCTCTTCACAAATGGAGGAATCTAAACCTTTCTCTATTTTGAATGTCAAAGCTGAAAGCTGCTGGGGATAGGGAAAGTGCTAAGGCCCATGACGCGAGATAAAAGGACTAAGAGCCTTTATTCCATGGTCAACAATCGGCCTCACTCGCTCAACTTTTTCATATTCATAAATGGAGCGCGTCAGTTCTATTGAGCACCAATTCCTCGAGTAAAGGCTTCTACAGCTGGTTGACAAAAGAATCCGAAATGCTATCCTAGCTTCCAGGGGCTAGAATATTGTACTGATCGGAGAGGAAATCATTGACCGTCATCGAAAGTCTTTGATTCCGCTTTAACTAATAGAAAGAGTGGATGAAAAGTGTCTATATCCCACTCTGAAACAAGCCAATAGGTAGTTGACCCACTGCTGAGCACGGCTTTACTTCGGCTTCAAAGCGGAATAGAAAAGAAAGGCTTAAACTAGCCGAGGCTAGAAGGAGACTTCGAAGAAGACACAGATTAAGTTAACCGATGAGCATTTTCATCGATAAAAGATGTTATTAGCTTCAAGACAGGATGATGTTTATGAGTATCCGGCTTCTTTTCGAGTTTCCCCTTTAGCGGTGAGAAGGCTCCCATGTGTGATTGGCACAAGCGTCGTAGATCGGACGTAATGCTCCCACTTCACTTCGTTTATTTCATAACCTCCCGGATCCTTATTTGATATAACAAAAGTAGATAACTCGGGATCCTTTTCATTCCGAAGATCGAGTGGCTGATCGACGAGAGTAGAATCGTAATCGGGGTCTCCCTGGCTGATTCAGATCTGGTAAGGTCGGAGGTGCCGTATGAGCATATCGGGACGATGGTTCCCACGGGGATCTCCTTTATGCAAGGCGCCGATATCTGAGACCAGTGACTTCGGCATCGAGACACTGACTCCCAGATCAGCTAACCACTGTTTGTAACAGAGAGCTACTTTCTGATCCCCAATGACCGTCACCGAGAAGAGCGTAGTCTAGAAAAACGACGACCGGGATATACATCCTCAGCTGCACACAAGAAAGTAGTGACAGAGAGAAAAGGCCAAGACAAGAGGTAGCCCAACGGCTGCCCGCTATTAAAGCGTCGAGAAGATAGCCACTGAACATTTACCCTGAATTTAAAACAGTAACTTGAGAATCTTGTTAACTGCTTCTAGCTGGGGAAACAACCGTAACTATACTTACGATTTTAGATCAACCTTGTAACATTAAGAGAAAACAGAAAGCAGCTTTAACAACAAGCACTAGCAGCGGATCAATCTTTCGTTCCTTCCCTCTTGTGTGTGAGCTTGACCAGTGCTCTTCACCATGTGTCTTGAAGTCCGGGTTACCCCTTCTGTGGTTTCACCCTTTTGGGTGTAATAGCTTCAAAGTTAGATAGTTTACGAAGTCCCCTCATCAGACAGACCCGCTTCCTAAGCCTTTTGTAGCGCGTGTCCCGCTCGGTTCCGGCAGAGCCTGTAGTTCGCTCCCAGAAATATAGCCATCCCTACCCCCTCACGTCAATCCCACGAGCCTCTTATCCATTCTCATTCGATCACGGCGGGGAAGCAAATAAAAATGGAAAAACTCACCTTGACGTGGCCCGGAAGAAAGACCAAGTCGAAAGCCCGGAAGTGCTGTTCCGCCTTACCTGGAGTTGAAGTTACCGTTGGAGGCCTTTGAGTTCCAGTCTCAGTAGTGGCATTCCCAATATCAATATTTGTAGAAGTGCTCCTAATGGCCATTGCTAAGTCCGCAAGTAAGCCAGTTATATCTTTCTTTTCTTTCGGATATAGTTCCGGCTAGATGCGCTTGGAGGAAAACTTCTTTCAACTGCGAGTAGAATCATTGTTTGATGCATCTGATTCTGATTTATTTGCTTGGGTATTCACCCAGGAGATGATTCTGTATGGACAGTATCCACTAGCATCACTGAGCCCACGTGAGATCGGCTTTTCCCATTCTTTCAGTGACTTATCGTAAAAGCACGTCAACGGCCACCCTATCGGACTTTGCATAACATTCTTGTGTAAGACACATTGAGATGCTTTAAAACCGTTGTAACAGGACCTTCGTGGATAAACAATGGAACCGAAATTTTACCATGGTAATATTACTTACTGGTTGGGGACAGCATCGGTCATAAGTGAGATGAGATGGTTTGAGTGAGCCCTACTCCCTCACCTTCTCTCTCACGACCCCAGTGGGCATACCTGGGTAGGGAACGATCCTCCCTACCCCCTCTCCCATAAAATGAGCGGTTAAGTTCTGACCATTACTCTACCTACTACTAGATGAGTAACTCATTTGTCGAGAGAGACCAGCCTCTTTGGATTTCCCGGAGCTGACCGACGGAATATAGGGTAGAAGAATCACCCAATATATTCCTATAGACCCTCTATAGTCTTCATTACATTTTTTTTAAATCCTTTGCACTCTCTAGCTCAGGAGAGATTAAAGTGGGTTAAATACCCTTATTTTACAGCGCATTCGGTGAAAGGGGAGATGCTGATGGACTTGTACTGTCAATTCTGTACAAGGCCATGACTGATGCTGCCCCAGTTCTATCCAATACTACGCGGTCTCGAACTTTGATTGCCGTGTAGTATTGGATAGAACATAAAAGGATCTTTCTATAAAAAAGTCATTCCACATTATCGGATCACTTTAGGGAAAAATAGAACGTAATAAGACTTCTCTTCTCCTTTATACACGAGCTATTTCATTCCTTGTTGTAATGCTTTGACGATAAAAAAAAAATATAACGATCAGTCTATAAAGAAAAAAAAAAACTGTCTATCTATAGAGAATAACACGTTATTGATCTATATAACGGGGCTATCTATAGAGAAAAAACCCTCCTCAGAAACGTAAAACCTATTAGCCTGTCAACAACCTATATGATAATTCATAGATTTTGAAGTATCTGATGGTGTTGTAATAAATATCTAGGGTAAGGCAACGGAGGTATTGACAGAAGCTATTACATATTCTTATTAATGATATAAGTAGGTTTCATAAGGAAAAGTAGGTTTCATAAGATAGTGTGGTTCAATAGCCGTAAGTAACTTGGTGCAAAAAAACGGGGGTGATGGCCCTGTTTCGGGAACAACAACTTTCTGAAACGAACGACATTTGAAAAAAATCAAGCTAATATGCTTACTTCCTTAACGAAGTTCAAGGGTACAGCCCAGTTTTGGAAAGAAAAACTTTCTGAAACGAAACGACGCTTTTTCACAAGTGAAATGTTTACTTCCTTAAGAATGAAAACCCTCTCATTTATAATGATCCGCAGTCTAACTGTCAACGTACTATTTATTTGGTATCGAACATCACTAGAGAACGTGAAGATTAACGCGGTTTACAGATTCGAAAATCTGGTCAAAATGAAATCATACAAGTTTCAAATGAAAACATTCTTTTCAGAAAATCGAAATTCCCGTTTTAATGATCTTATTCACTGTCCAAATACAATATGTTTTCTTGTATCTCTTTCTATTTTCTTAAACATCAGAGATTTTTCCATTTTATTGACCTTATATGATTATTTAACCTCTGTTAGTGATTTGAATCCATTGTTATCTGTGACAGATTTGGAAACATTGTCATCTAAGACTGAGACTTTCTCATGTATAGTAGGATTTTCTCCGGTTCGATTTAACGGAAAAACCCATTCTAGGTTTATATCACGCCATCTTAAAGGTAATAGAAGTTATTCTAATGGAAAAAAAGAAAATGAATCTATATTGAAGAATTTCTGGGAGAATTTTATAAACAAACTAGACGATAATTATAAAGAATGTAAAAATCAACCGTCAAATGTAGTACGTTATCACGAGAGTGTCTTCGACGTGTTAGATCAGTTTAAATTTGATTATTCAAATAAAGATTTACCTAAGGAAGATTATGAAAAGAAACTGCATTCTTTACAAGAACAATTAGAAGATCTAACAATGCATTTTTATTCAAATAGTCTTTTTAAAAGTTCTAATAAATTGCTCAATTTATTAATTGGTAAAGATGAAATTACAGCTAAGGATTATTTGAAGCAACGGAAGATAGGCCTCTCAGAAGAAGAATTCAAATTTATTAAACCATTAGGTGCATATGATCTAGAAGCACTAATTATTCATGTACTAGCTACACTGTTCAGCAGTCATCATGGTACTGCCCGCGTAAGGGTGGCTAGCTTAATCGAACAGCTTGATTCTTGTGTACGCATGCAAACAATGATGAATGAAAAGCCATCTTACAAGAAGTCTACTAGTAAATCCTATAATATAGGAGTCGGCTTGCTCGAGTTATTGCTTGAAAAATCCTTGATCGCACTAGAAACGTATTCGGATGGTGAATCCGTATCTTTTACTAAAGAAGAAAGTGGAAAGAGAAGGTATTATAATACCAAAAAGTGTTGGGCCTTGTGTAATTTTGATATAAGCCTCTTGCCAATAAGACTAAATCTACCTATGGTTTGTAAACCGCTTGATTGGCATGTAAAAAAGAGAAAAGGACGCACTACAATAAAGTTAAGTGATATGGCTGGAGGATACTTAAGTGGACTACACGGCGACGCCTATAATAGGTTTCGTATATTAACTTCTCATGACATTGATAATTACTATATCCTCGTTGATAATGAAGAAGAGATGTGTTACGCATTAAATACTCTTCAGTCGGTTGCTTTTAAGATAAACAATACAATGTTGAGATTTATTAATAAAAATCGTAATGCATTAGAAGCGGCGGGACTGCTTGCAGATCGACGTCTAGCTAATATTAATATGCTAAAAGCGTCTGAGCTATTGAGACAATGTCACTTCAAAGATGCTGATATACAAAGGATAGCCGGGGTTAACAAATTATTAACTGAATTAAGTAGAATGGTACAACGAGCTAGGTCTGAGGGATTTTTATTACGTATAGCGACGGCGTATTTAGAGTTGACATTTTATCTGCCGGCATTCGTGGACTTTCGTGGTAGAATATACCGCCCTGGTGGGATGCATTTTCATGGATGTGATTTGGCTAAATCTTTAATTGTATTTGCTGATACACCGGAGCGTGTGAAACCTGAACGTGTGAACGCGGCGTTTTTATCACCGGCCGGCAGCTGGGGTAAAAGACAGGAAATAGCAGCTAGTACTGCTTTTAAGTTTCAAAAATTTCCATCAAATATGAAAGCTTTTAACTGGATTATGAACATGTATGATAAATATCTTTAAGAAGAAAAAGACGGAGAGTTAATTCAATGGGTTACAAAAGCTAGTGATCCATTTCAGTATATATCGAAATATATTTTCAACGAAAGATTTTCCACCTTTCGGAAAACGCATTGGCTTTCACTCAAGTTCGAGGATCCATTAAAGTAAAACAAAAAATGCACGTTACAGACGAAAGGTGGATGCTCATTGGCGAATAAAGAGAGTGCAAGCTATGCAAAAACGGAGGAGATGCTCATGCCTTACCTTAAGTTTCTCATCAAGTGGAAGGGAAGGCTAAAATGTTCTTCTTCCTTCTCAGAGGTCGATTCAGCAGCTTCAGTGACCCCCATGGTTATTGTATTGCAGGTTCTAATCCTGAGATGGATTCTTGTGTGTGGAGGGATAGCTTCGCTTCTGGGTTCCCGGGATGGCTCCATCTCGGTTGTGGATCTAATCAGCTCCATCAGACCGCCTGCCTCCACAGTGAAGCTTCCGGCCACTGCTTCCACAGCAGGACAGGAGTAGAAGTGAGTGCTTCAGGTTCAGAAAGAAAGCTTCGACGCTCTCAACCTGGTTTGGATCGTTTGACTATGGCTCCGCGTTCTTTACAATCATAAGCTCGATCACGAGGGTCCAAATCAGGGTCTCCATCTCGCCTTATTAAAACGGCCAGACTCCAGTCGTCGGTTTACTGGAAGACTTGCTGAAGAGCTTAGTGCAAGGGAGACCGAGCAAGTGGGAATAAGTTCTTCCAACAGCAGAGTTTGCCTATATTTGCCTATAAAAACGATGTGAATCGGCCTATGTTAAGTAAGGGGGAAATAACCATTCGAAGTGGTGTATGGTAAGCTTTCTATGTGGATAGGACGGATCAAATCTTCATCCCATCTTTTAAAGGAAATATATAAGAAAAAAAGGTCGGATGGCCGAAGATCAAAACCGAAATGTGCCAGGGTGGACGATGAAGGAATTTGAGGGCTGATGTAGCTAACAGCCGCCTTCATAGTCGATTCATTAGGGTCGTCACCTTCTACCCGGAAGTATCCACCCTTTTCTTTGTCTGTTAAGCCTCACAGCTATGGGACTTCCTAAAGAAAACTGCAATCGTAGTTTATCAACCACTCACAAGACCACCGAGATCTTCGACTTAGCTCCCAAAGGGAATCCACCCGGCCCTTACCCAACCGGGAGCGGAAGATAACGAAAGGGAGACAAAGTCCTAACTAAATCATAACACAAGAACCTCCGTCTACATCAAAACACAAGCTACTCATTCAGTCGAGTCGATCCGATTCGTTCTTATCTATAGATAGCGCAAGAGATAACTTATGACTTCGCGGATGGAGAGGGATTCGAACCCCCGGTATTCCTATCAATACTTCGGTTTTCAAGACCGACTCTTTCAACCGCTCAGACATCCATCCTCTTCGCGCTTCGCTCGCCCTATCTATCCGCGCGCTGCGCTGGCAGGTAGGGGCTTATCTATGTGATTCGCTACGCTTGCTTGCGCATATCGGCGGACTCTATTGCCTGCCGATTAGCGAAACTTTTCCGGTAGTACGAATCGCTACGCTTCGCTTGTTTCTATATGATAATATGCACCTTGGTTGCTGCGCTCCCTGCGGGTAATATAAAGAGAGTGAAGAACGAATGATCCTCCAAACAAAAGGAGTGATTGAAGTCCGACTCAAGCGAGTGAGTGAAAGGCGTGGCAAGAGAGCGAGTTCGCGAGTCGAACTCGCTCTCTGCCCGTCGGTTTGATCCGGAGCTCAAAGCAACCGGAGTTTCTGCCTTTACTTCGTAACCTATCTTTCCCGGTATATGCGAGACTTTTAAGATCTAGCTCTTTTCCGGGCAAATGATTCAAATGAGAGCTGTGGAACACATGCATAACTGGATTAGCTTACTATTGATGATAGGGCCCAAGGAACAGAGGCACTAGACTTAGTAAAGTAAAGGGGGTTTATCTCTCTAAAACAGAAACTGAATAGGAGACTCAGATCTAGGCCTTTCGGGCAGGCGATCCCAACATATGACAGACCGGGGCAGCAGCGGGATCTTGCCATTGGATTTAACGAGAACTCTCGGCGCAACGTTAAATTAGGGTCTAAAATAGGCTGTTTTGGGACTTTCAAGGGCAGCAAGCAGTAGATATGTGTTTACGAGACCGAGGTCAATGCATGAAAAACAAAAATAGGCCACTTGCTGGTTCATCCAATCGCAAGACGAAAGAAGAGGTATAGTTTTCCAACCGGAAGAAGAATTGGTGCAGAGGCTGCTAAAGAGCTCTAAAGCATTGGCTTGCCCCTCATGGATACGGTAGCTCTCTAGATAGCTTCTATGTCTTTCGGTTTCAAACTAAACGGAGGAGGTAACTCAAATTGGAAGAGAAGTAGTAAGCTCGGCAGAGCGAAGTAGCTCAACCAGCGCTAGAAGGAATCCTTCTGCCTGATAGAGGCAGAAGCCGGGAGAATTGATAAATGTCTTTGTTGGGGTGCGGTCCTTCTACTCCATTGAGAAGTACGAAGGCATGCTATCCGGGCAGGTCTAACCAATACCCTCGGAATCCGTTTTGTGCTAGTTAAAAAGGGTCCCTGCTTGACTTTCAGCTCAAATGGTCAGGCTGCTTTTCATTGGCCCCAGTGCGAGAAGGTCTTAGACTTTCCCGTCCTCCATTACAGATTTACTAGAAGTAGAGATTGATCCACGCCTAGGAGCCTTTCTGCTGGAGCCCCTATAAGGACCTATCGCGGGTCCACTAAAGCTAAATCAAGAATCCGCTTTGAACACCTTCGGTGCCTTATCTTTGTCTTAGGGCAGTTCCTCAGCGGAACGAGGATAAGCGACTCCTTAACTAATAATAAAGGGTAGGCTAGCCTTTCAATCCAACAAAAGAAGGAGATACTTCACCCACACGTACTCAATTTTCTTATATATATATTCTATCTAGAGCTGAACCCACGTCCTACTTCTATAGAGTAAGCGACGGGTAGATGGACTAAAGGCTATAAGTCTCTAAGCTACGACAAAAGGAAAAGTAGTGTCCCCGGACCACGCACCAAAGGGATTATCCATTTGCACGAGGTATAGCTCAATCAATAAGTTGAAGTTCTGTCTTTCCATTGCTTCGGAATGCGGTAGCCTGGACTTCAAAATAAAAAGGACTATGCATTCAACAAAGTAAAATTTTAGGTCGGCTTCGAACAGAGATCAGTCAGTAAACAACCTAGCCTTAGAATTTCAATATTGAGAAAGGATTGCAGTCCAAGATTCCGGTCAGCTAATCAAAGAAAGAAGCTTTCGGGCTACAATCTCGTAAATCTCAATGTCAAGAAAGAGGGAAGGCCTGTCTTCTGTTCCATGCTCTTTCGATAGTTCGTAGATTTGCCCATTCTACCATTGGAAGGCCTGCGATTAGAACTAGTAATGGGGGGAGTACATGTGCTACGTGAAACTAGAGATTTCCTTCTTTTTGATTAAATAGTAAAGACTTTCCTTTATAAAGACTAGATTCAATGTGGTCGTAGATCTGGGTTTTTATTCCGGAATGGTCGTAGATCAGTGGATCAGTCAATGAAGCATTTCCAGTCAAAGAGGGGAATAGATCTCAATCGAGAGGGTGAGCTGCAGGCTCATGCCACACATTCACCTTCGCCAAATGAAGAAAAGACGGGTTCTAGGGGTCCTTTTCAGGCATGTGATTCAGGCTCGTCAGGTGGTGGGACATGAAAAAGTATAGAGCAGGGAGCCCTGGAAGAGGAGCTGCAAAAGAGATAAAGGCTTTCCAGTCCTTTCCTTTGACAGCGACTTAGAATGCCCTTCGGCGATCTTAAGGACTCACAAAGAAAGCCCCTCGGGCACCCAGGAAGACCTAATTACTTATATATAAGACAAAGCGTAGTTTACTTGCTTACTTGTTAGAGTAAAGGCACCGAAGGTGTCGACCCTTAGCGTTTCACACTAAGCTCCTCGAGCCTTCCTCTAGTTCAAGAGTTCTAGTACTTGCGTTTCGTTCCAGTTCGATGATTCTTCTTCGCTTTTAAGGCTTGTTCAATCAATCTCATGGGTTCCCATGGCTCGTCCTATAGAAAGGGAGATACCCGGCAAGTAAAGGGAGCTTGCTTACTTAGTGCTTGCGCTAAGGTTCTGAAAGAACGTTAAAAGCATTATATAGATATTTAATAGATCTTATCAGTCTTCTTGTGTAATAGTAACTCTCCCCCATCAATCGGTACTAGTTATTCTACTTTTGATTCCTTGACTTGATTTGTCCGATGAGAAATGCGAAACAAAAGAAGGATCCTCCTGCTGGGAATTATATCCTACTCTTTGCCCGGAGAGATGAATTGATCGATTCAGCGGATCCTAGGTCGGGACTGACGGGGCTCGAACCCGCAGCTTCCGCCTTGACAGGGCGGTGCTCTGACCGATTGAACTACAATCCCAGGTTATGAAATAAAGAATTTTTCTTTTTTCTCACATTCGAACCATTTTGTTTCGCCGTGTTGTAACAGAGACACGAATGATATACTATATTATTATATAAATTATTATCATAAAAAATCTATATAATAATCTATTTAAAAATGAAAATGCAGTAAACTCATAGTGGGCTAATTCATGAATTGAATCAAATGGACCCTTTTAACTAAGCGGTAGAGTCACGCTCTTTAAACGCCCTAAGAAATAGGCGTAAGTCATCGGTTCCAATCAGATCCGAAAAAGGAGAAATCAATCAAAAGTAAGTGCAGTGGTAAATCATGACTATATAAGCTATTCTGATATTAAGATTCGATATAGATTCAATCGTGGAAGCGGGCCTTTGATTTCCTTGGACCACGTAAGAATTCGCCGTCCGATTGAATCTTCTTGTTCCTGGATGCTCCATAGAAATCCATCGCTATTCCTTTCTTCCACCGAGAAAGGTTCATTCCGAATCACAAGAGAAATTTCTCTATCTTTTTTTTTTCTTTTCTTTTCGTTATGGTAATGCAATGCAAAAGAGGTCTCGGAAACCGGGTTGTTTCTGATGATGAAAAGCGCTTTTTTTATGTTATGTGAAATTGATGAAAACCCGATATTTAAAGGTCGGTAATGTTAGAAGACGACTGTCGGTATCAGATGGTAAGATACCTATGGTCGGTATATCTTTGAAAGCTCAGACGGAGAGAATTAACGGACTCTTCGGGGGCTACTTAAGGCACTTTAGTGCAAACCAGAAGGACTGGAGCTGTTGGATGTTGCTCAGTGCTGCTATAACTTAACAACCAAAAAGCTTTGCGTCGAACTTCAGCCCCTTCGAGTTGGCCACGGAGCAACAGCCTCTGACGCCCCACACCATTGCGGCAGGAGGGGGCTTGCCCATCAGCCTACTTTGCCAAGAGGTGGCAGGAGCGCAACGACCTAGCCCAACCTACTTAAACAACCTAATGGCTTGACCCGGTCTAAAGGAAGAAGAAAGTAGACCTTGTAGAGTAGAGAAGGGAGGGGTAGCCTATAGACAGACTCAAGCGATCAGCTCGGTGAAAACTCACCCCGTATTCCATGTGAGTCAGTTGACTTCGATTAGACCAGACCGCCCCAGAGAAGACCCACGAGGGCACCACCGGATGTTTTATATAAACTTACTAAAGAAGAAGTTGAGTATATCATAGATGACCGCACCATGGGCTAGCCCATACACCCACTGCACGAGCGGAATACTACTTAGTCAAGTAGAAGGGCCAACCTGAGAGCGAGGCGGAACGGGCTGAAACTTACGATTACGATTCGAGAAGACCAAGTCAGAGACTACTGGACGTCTCGCAGAGCGACTCTCAACGAGGACGTTGAGACTTTTCGAAAAAAAAAAAGATTTTTTGGCTTAATCCGTCTTTACTAAAGATCAAGGAGTACACTTGTACTCCGGCTAATAAGGGAAAGGTTTTTTTTAATCACTCTGCCAACCTTAGCGCAAGCGCTAAGTAAGCAAGCTACCTTATGTAATAAAACCCGAGGAAAATAACGTCAAGTAGAAACGAACAAGGTCTTACGGCACGATCACTATATCTTTTATTTTTATTTATCTCTCCTCTCTTTATATAGAGGATGATACGTGGCGTGGTATACCTGATCATTTGGTCAACAAGACGTACGTAAGTCGACATAGCTCCATGTATATGTTCTTTGGCCGTACGTAAAAAGAATGAAATGAAATAATGGTGAGCCTAGTAGGGCGACGAACACGGCTCCGGGGTTTCTATACAAAGCCCTTCTCTTCTTCACTCAAAGAGGCAATGCACTCTTTGAATGGTATTTGTTGATTTATAAAGAATGAATCTTTTGGTTAGAAGTTATACGGACTTTATAAAAGGAAATGCCACGCTCCGTGTGTCACGAGATATGGGGCGTTCTAATTGAAGGGTCATACTTCTCGTCTCGGCCCTATTACGGTAAGGCCAATGCACCAGCCAGCCGGT